GCGACTCTTCTTTTCGACTATAAACAATGGAATCGCCCATTTCGATATAAAAAAAATAAAAGAAATAATCAATTTGAAAATGTTGTAAGAAATGAAATGTCATACTATTTTTTTTATCCATGTCAAAGTGATGGAAAGGAAAAGATCTCTTTTACGTATCCAGCAAGTTTGTCAACTTTTCTGGAAATGATACAAAAAGGGATGTCTTTTTTAACAACAGAAAAACTATCCTCTGGTGAATTGTATAATAATTGGAGTTACACCAATGAAAAACAAAGAAACAACTTAAACAAGGAATTAATAAAAAGAATTGAAGTTTTAGATAAAGGGGCTATGGACCTGAATGTACTTGAAAAAAAAACTAAATTRTTAAAAAAATTAATACAAAAAATAAATATAATAAGAGATAAAAGGAGATGCGACTTCCCCCAACATATTTTATGCTTTCCCCTACAAAAAAGCTGGCAATACCAACCCCATTCGTAATTCCATCAATCACCCATCTATCAAACAAATGAGTTTGTTCAGCTAATTCTCTTATCCACTTAATTAAAGATAGCGTGTAAAAAGTATCTATATAAGCACGATTATAGCACCAATCATATAAAAGGTTGATTATTTTCTCCCCAATGATTTTCTTATTCTTATTTCCTCCCTGAGTAAATAAATTAAGTACATTCAAATTTTGGAAATATGAATAAAAGGGTTTATACAAAAAGGACGCTATAAATATTCCCCAAAACGTTATACTAACTGAAAAGGTTGCATTTGTGAAAAATTCATACCAACCCCCCCAATCGTTTGATTTTTGATGTAAAACGTTTATAGACGGAGTTAACCATTTTGATAAGATATCAAAATACTGGCCTTCTTGATTAAAGGGAATTCCGATGACTCCAACAAACAAAGGAAATAGGATTAATACAAACATAGAAAAGAGCATAGTATTGTCTGATTCATGGGGATAAAAAAAAGTATTCGTGGGGCCAAGGCCAAACGTCAAAATAGAAATAAAAGGACTTTTTATTACATCATTATCAATTCCAGGTGTCTTTTTCGAAAAAAAAGAAGTCCTTTCATTATTATTCATTTTTAATAAAGCAACCCCGGGAAAATCTTTTTGAATCTGTTTTGGTTCTTCTTTACCCCATAGAGATATTGAATAGAAGGAATTGCCTTTTTTGCCACTATAATTTTGAAAACCGGCGTTTAAATGTCCTTCAAAAGTAAGTAAATAAATCCGAAACATATAAAATGCAGTTAATCCGGCTGTAAAAAAAGCTATTATTGCGAAAGGTGTTGAATACAACCAACTATCATTAAGAATTTCATCTTTGGACCAAAAACAAGCAAGGGGTGGAATACCACAAAGAGAAAATGTACCTAATAAAAAAGAAGTTTTGGTAATTGGCACGTGCTTTCTTAACCCGCCCATAAGAACCATATTCTGGCTTTTATCTGGAGCGTATCCAACAATAGCTTCCATTGAATGAATAGTTGATCCGGATCCTAAAAACAACAAGGCTTTTGAATAAGCATGGGTAATCAAATGAAATAAAGCAGCTCGATAAGACCCCATACCTAAAGCTAACATCATATAACCCAATTGCGACATTGTAGAATAGGCTAAACCCTTCTTAATATCTTTTTGAGCAAGAGCTAAAGTAGCTCCTAATAATACTGTTATTATACTTATCAAAGATATTAGATTCATTATGTATGGTATCGCTATGAAAAGTGGAAGAAGACGAGCTACAAGAAAAATTCCCGCGGCTACCATAGTAGCGGCATGGATAAGAGCCGAAATAGGAGTAGGCCCTTCCATGGCATCAGGTAACCATACATGAAGGGGGAATTGTGCAGACTTAGCAACTGCGCCAGTAAATAATAGAAAGGCACACAAAGTAACAACTAAAAGGTTAACCTCATTATTATGAATCAAGTTATTAAATATTTCGAACAAATCTTCGAATTCGAAACTACCTGTTATCCAATAAAAACTTAAGATTCCTAATAATAAACCAAAATCGCCTACACGATTAGTTACAAATGCTTTTTGACAAGCACTTGCCGCACTAGATCGTGTGAACCAAAACCCTATTAATAGATACGAACACATTCCAACCAATTCCCAAAAAATATAAATTTGTATGAAATTCGAACTTGTAACTAATCCCAACATTGACGTATTAAAAAAACTCATATAAGCAAAAAATCTCAAATATCCTTGATCATGAGACATATAATTGTCACTATAAAAAAGAACCAGAATTCCAACTGTAGTGATTAATATTGACATAATAGAAGTAAGCGGATCAATAAAGTGTCCGAACTCCAAAGAAAAATCATTATTGATGGTCCAAGACCATACGTATTGATAGATAATACTTCTACCTATTTGCTGAATAGATAGATCCAGTGAAAAAACCATAACTATACTTAACAAAAAAATACTAGGCAAAGCCCACATACGACGAAGATTTTTTATTGCCGTTGGAAAAAGTAGAAGTCCCACTCCTATTAACATAGTAACTGGAAGTGGAACGAAAGGTATCATCCAGGAATATTGATATATATGTTCCATAAAAATAATAACTTTTTTATTTTTAATTAATATTAATTGTTTCTGATTCACCGATTCTTATCTTATTTCTTTTCTTTTAAATCTTTTAAAGGGGATTATTAAAACAAGGTATCAAAAAAAACTTAAATGGGATTTTCTATTCATAGTTATTTTGAACCTTTCTCAACTACTTCAAAAATTTTCAAGCTAAAAGTGGAAAAATGATATAACTAAGTTACTAGTGAAAAATAACTAATTATTTGATTTTATACTTTCTATTTTATACTAAGTACTTGGTATATAAGTATATAAGATTTTTAATAAAATATAGCAAATTCCAATTTCAACTATTATTCCCTATTACGATAATTTATGTACATGTATCAAGACTAAAAAAATTAGAACCGAATGGTTTTGATATAAATCATAAGATGACCCATAATGTTCCATAATAAATAATGTTCCATAATAAACGTAAACGAAACTAGATATTTTTGTTTATTTATTCAGAACGATTAACTAGTTTATTTCGGAACTGATTGATTGGGTTTCATTCCAATTTTCATTTTCATTCCAATAAATAGATAAATAGAATTTAATAAGCAATTACTAGAAAAAAAAAAAAAGAAAAAGATTTAAGTTTTTTATTAGATACGTGTAAGGATTCTTAAGTTTGTTCGATACTTTTTTTATGTACAAATGCAACATGTCGAAAACCAACAGAGATAGAAGCGGAAAGTCTTTTACAGAAATAGAAAGGGGCTTTTTAATCAACTTCACAACCCATTCAATTTTTATTATAATTATATATATGACATAATCCATCTCTAGATATTGATTTGAGGAGGGATAAAAAAGTATCACAAATACTTCCGGAAATACGAATTTTTTTTTTTTTTTATAATTAAATAAGAAATGTCTTTCACATTCCAATTTTTGCAATAAACAACTTTTTCTTTTTTGAATGGCAGTTCCAAAAAAACGCAGTTCTATATTAAAAAAACGTATTCGTAAAAATATTTGGAAAAACCGGGGGTATTGGACAGCGCTGAAAGCTTTTTCATTAGCGAAATCCCTATCTACCGGGAATTCAAAAAGTTTTTTTGTACGACAAATCACAAATAAATAATAAAACGTTGGAATAATTTGAATTAACTTGACTTCAAAAATAAGTCAATTCCGTTTTGAACTTATACTAGATTTTTAATATAGAATAGAAAAAAATAGAAGTAAAAAAATCGAAATAAAAAAGCAAATAGTAAATAATGATTTTCATTCCCTAATGTTTTGAACCGATCAAAAAGGTACTTTTTTTTATTTCAAAAAAGCATAAACACAAAATTGAAAGCTTTGCCCTTATTTGTATTTGAATATGTTTTTAATTCTCGAGATGGGGATTCTTATTTTCCCCATCCCTCCTACTCTTATAATAATAAATAATAAGGGTTTTGTCTTTTCTTTTTTTTTTTTTTTATACTTATTGCTTACTTTTTCTATTTCTATTTACGCTCTATAACAATAGATATAAAAAAAGCAAGGGGTTGTTGAAACTTTATACTAATTATTAAGTATAAAATCTTTTTGTAACTTTCTAAATCACCGTATATTTCCTATCCCCCGCTTTCACCCGAATTGAGCACCCCAAATTGAGAAATTGAGAAAAGCGCCTTTTTCCATTTAGGCGGATATTCTAGAAAACTCTAAAAATAGAAAATATTATGAAAATTATAAGTAATAAAAGAAAAAACCCTATGTTTTTGGGGATTCGCCTAAAAAGAAAAAGAGATATTTTTTCGAATTCGGATTTAGAATAGAAAACAAAAGAAAGAACTTTTTTTGTTTTTCCCTGAATGGAAGTAAGCACTTTTTAGTTACAACAGTTCGATTTTTTTTATGAAAACAAAACATAAACCTGAATTCTTAAAACTTCAATTGTTATTGTTAAGTTAAATAAATAAAACTAAAATCTTAAATAACTAAATAAGACGACAAAAAAGAGACTTGTTGAATCTCTATTGAAATAAGTTTTTATTCATCAATTGAATACTTCCTAAAAAAAGTATTTCATTGAAATTGTCTTTTTTAATCTCGACAATTGCTTAAAAATAAGTTAGTATGAGTTCAACCAAGCCGCTATGGTGAAATCGGTAGACACGCTGCTCTTAGGAAGCAGTGCTATAGCATCTCGGTTCGAATCCGAGTGGCGGCATAAGATGGTCTAAAAGATATATAAAAAGTCCTATAATTAATTGAATTTCTGATATCTATTTTGTATACTTAGGAGACTCCCCCCTTATTATAATTTTTTTATTTATGATATTTTCAACTTTCGAGCATATATTAACTCATATATCGTTTTCGGTTGTTTCAATTGGAATTACAATTCATTTGATAACCTTATTAGTCGATGAAATCTTAGGACTATATGATTCATCGGAAAGGGGGATGATAGCTACCCTTTTCTGTCTAACAGGATTATTAGGAACTCGTTGGATTTATTCGGGGCATTTCCCATTAAGTGATTTATATGAATCATTAATCTTTCTTTCATGGAGTTTCTCCATTATTCATAGGATTTTCGATTTTCAAAAACATAAAAATTATTTAAGCGCAATAACCACACCAAGTGCTATTTTTACCCAAGGCTTTGCAACTTCAGGTTTGTTAACCAAAATGCATCAATCTGGAATATTAGTACCCGCTCTCCAAGTTCAGTGGTTAATGATGCACGTAAGTATGATGGTATTAAGCTATGCAGCTCTTTTATGTGGATCATTATTATCTACAGCCCTTCTAGTCATTACATTTCGAAAAGTTATAAGGATTTGGGGTAAAAGCAATAATTTCTTAAAGGGAACTGAAACTGAGTCATTTTCCTTCGGTGAAAGACAATACCTGAATGTAAAAACAGACGTTTTACTAAACACTTCTTTGTTGTCTGCTTCTGTTACAAATTATTACAGGTATCAATTGATTCAACAATTGGATCATTGGAGTTATCGTATTATTAGTCTGGGATTTTTCTTTTTAACCGTCGGTATTCTTTCGGGAGCAGTATGGGCTAATGAAGCATGGGGATCGTATTGGAATTGGGATCCAAAGGAAACTTGGGCATTTATTACTTGGACTATATTTGGAATTTATTTCCATACTCGAACAAATAAAAATAAAATTTTTGAGGGTGTACATTCCGCAATTGTAGCTTCCGTGGGCTTTATTATACTTTGGATATGCTATTTCGGGGTCAATCTATTAGGAATAGGTTTACATAGTTATGGCTCATTTAATTAACAATTAACATCTAATTGAAAATTAACATTGAGTGGATATCTATAAACGAAACTGAGTGGAAACCGCGGAGAACCTTTTGAATCACTACATTACTTGATTCAAAAGGTTCTCACAAACCCCAAAGGAATTTGGTTACAATTCCAATTTTTTTTTTTGTTTTTTTATTTAATATTAATATTTATAACTTAAACTAAAGAGAGGAAGAAAAAAAGACTGCTTTTTTAAGGAACTCTTTTAAATATTATAGATATAGGATTTCCTTTTATTTTTTTTTTTTTTTGTTTTATTCATAAAAATTAAAAATTATCTATAAAAAAATTAGATAAAATAGCTTCAACCCTGTCGGCTGATAATGAAAGGACGAAATCCGGATCAATACCAATAGCAAATACCGGTAGAAAAATGGAGATCAAAACAAACAACTCCCGCGGTCCAGAATCAAAAAAATAAGAGTTTGGGGCATTAAATAGCTTGTACCCGTAGAACATTTGCCGTAACATAGATAATGAATAAATAGGAGTTAATATCATTCCAATTGCCATTACAAAAGTAATTAGTATTTTTGACATTAAAAAATATTTTTGGCTGGTAATTATTCCGAAAAAGACTATCAATTCCGCAACAAAACCACTCGTGCCCGGTAATGCAAGGGAAGCCATTGATAAGATACTAAATATCGTGAATATCTTTGGAATTGGTATAGCCAGCCCGCCCATTTCGTCGAGATAACCACGGCGTATTCTATCATAACTCGTTCCTGCCAAGAAAAAAAGCGCAGCGCTACTAAATCCATGAGAAATTATTTGTAAAATGGCTCCGTTGAGTCCCGTATCCGTTATCGAGCCAATTCCTATAATTATGAAACCCATATGCGATACGGAGGAGTAGGCGATTCTTTTTTTTAAATTGCGTTGGCCAAGAGATATTGAAGCTGCATAAATTATTTGCATTGTACCCACTACGATCAACCAGGGAGAAAATATAGAATGGGCGCGCGGTAATAGTTCCATATTGATTCGAATCAAGCCATATGCTCCCATTTTTAATAATATTCCGGCTAGAAGCATACAAGTACTGTAATGGGCCTCTCCATGGGTGTCTGGTAACCATGTATGTAAGGGTATAATCGGTGATTTAACAGCAAAAGCAATAAGAAATCCAATATAGAATAGTATTTCCACTACCACGGGATACGATTGATTAGCTAATATTTCAAAATTTAATGTTGGTTCATTGGAACCATATAAACTGATACCCAAAACCCCTATTAATAGAAAAACGGAACCCCCCGCTGTGTACAAAATAAACTTTGTGGCTGAATAAAGACGTTTCTTTCCACCCCATGCGGATAGAAGTAGATAAACAGGAATTAATTCTAACTCCCACATGATAAAAAAAAGTAAAAGGTCTCGAGAAGCAAATGATCCTATTTGACCGCTGTACATTGCTAACATCAAGAAATGGAATAATCGGGAATTCCGAGTAATCGGCCAAGCCGCTAAAGTTGCTAAAGTGGTGATAAATCCCGTCAGTAAAATGGGTCCTAGGGAAAGTCCATCTATTCCTAATCTCCAGTAAAAACAAAAAAAATTGATCCATTTATAATCTTCTGCCAACTGGATTAATGGATCGTCCAATTGGAAATGATAACAGAATACATAGGTTGTTACAAGGAATTCTAAGACGCAGATATATATAGTATACTCCCGATTCGCCTTATTTCCTCTATGCGGGAGAAAGAAAATTAAAGAACCTGCGGTTATCGGAAAAACTACAATAATTGTTAACCAAGGAAAATAATTCGTGGTAAAGACAAGATACATTCGAACCAGACAAACCCATACTCGAAAAAGAGAAAAAATTCTCTTTTTCGAGTACGGGTTTGTCGGCAATCGGTAAGTAAAAAATGTATTCAAAATACATTCAAGTGAGGTTGTGAGGTTGTGGGGTTGGGGGGCGTATCAATAAGCTAGGCCCATGCTTCGAGTTGTTTCATGCCATAAATAAACTCGAACACTCAAAAAATCCGTTGGACAGGCGGATTCACACCTCTTACAACCAACACAATCTTCTGTTCTTGGAGCGGAGGCAATTTGCTTAGCTTTACATCCATCCCACGGTATCATTTCTAATACATCCGTGGGACATGCTCGGACACATTGAGTACACCCTATACATGTATCATAAATCTTTACTGAATGTGACATTGGAACTAGCAATTTTTGAATTCATAAATTTTCGATCTAGTAAATTTGTAAATGAATTATATATTTAAACACCAGATGAATCAATGATTTACCAGAATTTTTCTAATCAATCCATTTCTAGATCAACTCATAAGAGGGAACAAAGATACTTTGATTTCTTACGTTTTCGAAAACATTATCTTATATATGCTAATTCGAATTGATGAATATTCTGATTTCGAAATATTATTTATTCAACAAAGTTGCTTGATTGATACAAGTCGATTTTCTGTTACGATAAATTGACGAAACAATAGCCGATCCGATAGCTGCTTCAGCGGCTGCAATAGCTATAAGAAAAATTGAGAAAATATCTCCTTTTAATTGCCGATTATCAAAAAAATCGGAAAATGTTACAAAATTTATATTAACCGCGTTTAGTATAAGTTCAAGACACATCAGGGCCTGAACCATATTTCGGCTCGTGATCAATCCATAAATACCAATAGAAAATAAATAAGCACTCAAAACAAGTACATGCTCGAACATCGTTGACTAACTCCGTACCAATTTCAATTCATTTCAATATGAACAATATAATTCAAGTGATTTGATTAATTAGAATACAACAAGTATAGAAAAAATATTGTTAATAGAGGAGAGAATCTAAAAAAACTTTTTTTATACATGAAACGGTATTGAAATAGAATTGAAGACAAATGAATACGATAGCACAAAAAAATGGAATTTTGTATTGCCGTTGCTAGTTATAAATTATAAAATAAAGATTTTTTACTCACGAGCCACGGCAATTGCACCTATCAAACCAACTAAAAGAATTATCGAAATGAGTTCAAATGGAAGAAAAAAGTCGGTTGATAAATGAATTCCAATTTGTTGACTATTACTTATCAAATCTTGTTCTAGAATTTGGTTGGATCGTGTAGTCCAAATAATCCCGTACCATGACGTATCTAGAATAGTAGTGATTAACGACAAAAAAATACTTGTACAAACCAAAGAAGTGACCCCATCCCCAATAGTCCAAAGATAAAAAAGAAAATCTTTGGAATATTCTGAACCATTCATGAACATTACAGCAAATATGATTAAAACATTTACAGCTCCTACGTAAATAAGGAGCTGTGCAGCAGCTACAAAAGCGGAATTTGATAGAATATAGAATAAGGATATACAAACAAGAACAAATCCCAATGAAAAGGCCGAATAAATTGGGTTGGTAAATAATACCACTCCCAGACCTCCTAATATAAGACCCGATCCTAAAAAAACTAAAAGAAAATCATGTATTGGTCCAGGTAAATCCATTATATTAAAATAAGAGATAAAAAAATCGAAATGTTTTTTCATGACCTTATTGAATCGACCAGGAAAAATTATTTTATGAGACATTCTAAATTCTCAATTGAATTAAATTCGAATCTAATAGGTGTGAATTGATGCGGGTACTATTATTGGGTCCTTTTCCTTCTTTTATTTATTCGAAATCGCAGTTTGAAATTGGAAATTGAAAGTCTATAACTTTAACCAAGGGAGTTACCCGTTTTTTCTTTGAGACGAATTCAAAACTGTTCGAATTGTAAAATCGCTAATTACTGACATTGGTAAACGACCTAAGGCAATGTGATTGTAATTCAATTCGTGACGGTCGTAAGTAGCAAGTTCATACTCTTCAGTCATTGATAAACAATTTGTTGGACAATACTCAACGCAGTTCCCACAAAAAATACAAATTCCGAAATCAATACTGTAATTAAGCAATCGTTTCTTTCGAATATCCATTTCCAATTTCCAATCAACAACCGGCAGATCGATAGGACATACACGAACACATACTTCACAAGCAATACATTTATCAAATTCAAAATGGATTCGACCACGGAAGCGCTCCGATGTGATTAATTTTTCATAAGGGTATTGAATAGTTACGGGTAACCGATTTGCTTGGGATAAGGTAATCATGAAACTTTGACCAATGTACCTTGCAGCTCGTACGGTTTGTTGACCATAATTCATGAACCCAGTTACCATAGGGAACATATCGTGAATATCTATGAATCATTTTATTTTTTTCTTTCTCTTGTTTGGAGGTTGGGGGTAAGCCGTGAATACGGTATTCGCCCTTTTCTTTACCTTTACAGTGAAAGGAGTTGGGAAGAGGTTGTTAATAATAGATTACCGAGAGAAATAGGTAAAAGAAATTTCCAGCCAAGATTTAATAACTGGTCCATTCTTAGTCTAGGTAAAGTCCATCGTGTTGTGATAGGAATAACCAAAAACAAATAAGTTTTAGCTAATGTAATAAAGATACCAATTGTTGTTCCAAGGATTCCGTCGGCTTTATTTCGTTCAAATAGCTCAGGAACAAATATGTACGGAATGGAAAAATCCCAGCCGCCCAAGTAGAGAACTGTTACAAATAATGAGGAAACTAATAGATTTAAATAGGAAGCAACGTAAAATAAACCAAATTTGATCCCTGAATATTCGGTTTGATAGCCTGCTACTAATTCTTCTTCTGCTTCTGGTAAATCAAAAGGTAATCGTTCGCATTCTGCTAGAGAAGAAATTAGAAAAACCATAAACCCTATAGGTTGACGCCACAAATTCCAACCCCAAAAACCATATTTTGATTGCGCCCCGACAATATCAACTGTACTTGAACTATTAGATAATCATAGTCGGTGATAACATTACTGCTCCCATCGCTATTACAAAACCGTACATGAAATTTGCATCTCATACGGCTCCTCATCCTCATGGTCACAAATAAATGTAAGGACTGGGCAAGCATTAGTTATCTTGATATGGTTATAGGATTGATGGAGTCGAAATTTCTTGGAAGGTCCCCAATTATACCAATGGAATTCTGTCTGCTATAAACTGCGATAAAAAAACTAAAAAGTATTTCTGAATTGATCTCATCCTTTACCTTTAATAATTTCCATTTTTTTTTTGTTGAGTAATAACTTAATAAAAATCCTTCAATAAAATACTCTTTGTAGAAATATCTAGTGGTATTTCGAGCCATCATCATCATTAGTTCATAAACCATAATATAATACAATTCTTTTTTTCAATCTTTCTATAAAGATATGAAAGAAATAATAAAAAGAATCTCTTTTGCTTCTATTGGAATTTTTTTTTTTCTATTTTTTTGTTCCTCTTCTTATTTCTGAGAATTCTTATTTCTGAGAATTGAGAATAAAGGGTGCTTAAAAAGAGTAAAGGATTTTTTCGTTCCTGATAGTCATTTATTTAATTGGTGGATAGGAGCATACTCTGAATCGGAATTGTGGGGAGTACTGCCTGATCATTTCTACTAACTTTAAGCCCCAATCAGTATTCATTCAGTTTATGTTATGCAGAAGTATCCCTTTAGTTAATTTACATAAGCCCTATTACTAATCCTTTGTGTGTATTTTAGTGTTCCTTACTATCTACCATCTACCCATTTTTTGATCCCCCGTTCAGTAATATATGTATTGTAATACGTATAAACGATAGTGAAAACTCCATACGGTTGAGTTTTGAGCCCGCTTCAAGTCAGGATGACCAATCAACCAATCTTGGGGGTCAAGGGCTTGTTCCACTTTTGTTTACTTTCACGTACCTACTGTACATCGGAAATGAGACCCAATCTGTTTTTACTGCAAATTTAGAAGTTGTTTTCTTTCGCTCATATATAACTATATAATTTTTTTTATTAACCTAAAGAATAAATAAATAAAAAAAAAAAAAATGCGGATATATATTCAATTTCTTTTTTTTTTTTTTTATTTTTCTAGAACGAAAAGAAGAATAGGTAAAATAAAAGTTTATGTTTTAGCGAATCGCACGTAGAGATATTGATAAAACACATAAAGTTAATGGTATTTCATAACTAATCGATTGAGCGGCAGCTCGCAGACCACCTAAAAAGGAATATTTATTATTTGATCCATATCCTGACATAAGAAGTCCAATAGGAGCAATACTTGAAACGCCAATCCATAAAAAAATACCAATATTGAGATCCGCTAGAACAAGGTGATAACTAAAAGGAATTACTGAATAACTTAGTAGAATTGATATGACTGCTATAGATGGTCCAATACTGAATAAACGAGTATTTCCTCTAGATGGAAAAAGACTTTCTTTGAAAAGAAGTTTTGTCCCGTCTGCTAAAGCTTGAAGAATTCCCAAGGGGCTGGCGTATTCAGGTCCAATACGTTGTTGTATTCCTGCGGATATTTCTCTTTCTAACCACACAATTACTAGTACATCAATTGTGATTCCTAATACAAGAGTCAAACTAGGGGCAAACACCCGTATCGTCTCATAGACCTCTTTTAAGAATTCCAATCGGGAAAAAGAATTGATATCTTGTATTTCTATTGTAGCAATTATCATTTCAACGATCAACTTCTCCCATAATAATATCTATACTACCTAGTATCGTCATAATATCAGCCAATTTCATTCTTTTAACTAACTGAGGAAGAATTTGCAAATTGATAAAACCCGGTGGGCGAATTTTCCACCGCCAAGGAAAACTGCTTTGATCTCCTATCAGAAAAACCCCCAATTCTCCTTTAGGGGATTCGACTCTCACATAAAGTTCTTGGTTCGGTAACTCAAAAGTAGGAGAAGGTTTTTTACTAATAAATCGATCTTCAAAATCATTCCATTCTGGATCGCCTTTGCTTTCTCTATCAAAGCATCGTATTTCTAAATTCTCGTACGGCCCCCCCGGAATTCCTTCCAAAGCCTGTTGAATAATTTTTACAGATTCGGTCATTTCACCGATTCGGACCAAATAACGAGCTAATGAATCTCCTTCTTTTTGCCACTGGACTTCCCAATCAAATTCGTCGTAACACTCATAATGATCAACTTTACGAAGATCCCATTCTATTCCAGACGCTCGTAGCATTGGTCCTGATAAACCCCAATTTATTGCTTCTTCTCCATCAAAGGTGCCTACTCCTTCAACTCGTTCTAAAAAAACCGGGTTTTGCGTAATAAGTTTTTGATATTCAACAACCCCCGTTAAAAAATAATCACAGAAATCAAAACATTTATCTATCCAGCCATGAGGTAAATCAGCGGCGATACCTCCGATACGAAAAAAATTATGCATCATTCTCATACCAGTGGCAGCTTCGAAGAGATCATATACTAATTCTCTTTCTCTGAAAATATAGAAGAAAGGGGTCTGCGCACCAATATCTGCCATAAAAGGGCCAAGCCATAACAGATGAGAGGCTATACGACTCAACTCCAACAAAATTACTCTGATATAGCTGGCCCTTTTAGGTACTTGAATATTTCCTAACTCTTCGGGTCCATTTACAGTTATTGCTTCTGTGAACATAGTAGCTAAATAATCCCAACGTGTTACATAAGGCAGATATTGTATAATTGTTCGGTTTTCCGCAATTTTTTCCATCCCTCTGTGTAAATACCCCAATATTGGTTCACAGTCAATAACATCTTCACCGTCTAGAGTAACGATGAGACGAAGAACACCATGCATTGATGGATGGTGAGGTCCCATATTGACTCTCATAAGGTCTTTTCCTTCCGTTAGTATACTCATATGTTTTTCCGTGATTCATACTTGCGTGAGTTGTTGAAAACGAAAAGAAATTATTAAGAGTAAAAATCTAATAAATAAATAAATAATTCAATTTTTTTATTCTTTCTTTACTTATTCTTTTTAACGATTTCTTGACTCCCGAATATTCAACTGACTAATTAATTTTTTATAACGTACTCCATTTTTCTTTGACAAATAAGATAATAACCGGTGGCGTTTTTCCAGAGTTTTCCGTAGGCCCCTCTGAGATAAATAGTCTTTTTTGTGCAATTCTAAATGGGAAGTAAGTCTTTGTATTTTATTGGTGAAACTTAATACTTGAAATTCAACGGATCCGCTCTTTTCTTTTTTTTTTTCTTGAAAAGTAACTGAGATGAATGAATTTTTTACCATAAACCGAAATCCCCCTTTCCCTTTCTTTTACTTTATAATAGAATATGATATGAAATTTACTGATCAGTAATAATAATGTTAGTCATTTGAATTTGATATACACAATCATCTTAAGATCGTTATGAGCTTCCCCAAAAATAAATTAACAATCAATACAATTTTCAATTTCATTAAGAATCAAAAAGGATGGTATTTTTTTTTTTTTCAAAATAGAAAAAATCGGACCAAACAAAAAGATTCTGTTGATTCATTTATAGATCTAACTAATATGTATGTCATTAAAGTGGTATCATGTATCATAATGGAGTGTAAGACAAGACATGTGCGCCTCCTTTTATTTTCATATACCAGACATGATAGGAAATCGATAAGAAAAAAGTACTAGTAAAAAAATCCCAATCGTGGGTACATATGTATTCTTATCATACTGAAACGACTGCCGTTATTGGTATTAAACCAATAACGATTCATACAAACTAAATCTTCTAATCGATAATTAGGCCAAAGAAAGAACTTTAATTTAATTAGTTTATTTTTCTTTCTAGCAAAATCCTTGCTTTTATCCAAAACGGGATCACTTTGTTTTACGTTTTTATAAAATACGGAATTTCTCTGACTACGATTTCTATTCTTCCAATTAAAACAAATTAAAGTTCTCAATTCTCTACGGCGGTCGGGGAATAAAAGATTTTCAGGAACAAGCAAATCATAATTATTTTTGTCTCTATTTCCAGCCATTCTTTGATGGCTTGCAATGGATTCATAATTTTTTTTTTTATCAACATCGCCCTTTTCCTTTTCTCGGTATCTTTTAGTAATTTCGCGCTTATTTTTATGAATCAATGAAATAGCTGCGATTTGATATATAAAAAAAAGTCCGTCGTTTTTTACAGACAGACGAAGCGGCTCGATAATCAATATTCCGCCTTTCACCAATTTTGTAAAAGTTAAATCTTTCTGAATTATAAAAATATCCAGACACATTTCGCTTCCTTGAATATAGGATATAGAAATTTCTCTTGGATTTTTTAGTCGAAGCAGGAGAGAATAGCTTTTGATATTATTGATTATTCTTTGATTTGAAAACTCATCCCATCTCAACTGAAAATGCAAATAGTTTTTTAGTAAGAAATAAAGTTCTGCTTCTATGTTGTTTTTGTATTGCTTTTTCTTTCTATGGTTTTTGATGTCCGATCCCGAAGAATTTTCTTCAACACCTTTTTCTTGGTTTGAGAGAGCTGATTCAAGACTTACTCGATTTTGTACATCTGATCTAGGATTCCCTGGATTTCTGGGTTCTTCTTGATTCCCAGTGTATAATTTAAGAAAGTTTTTTTGATTCGATGATACAAAAATAAAAGGATCTTGCTTTTTCTTTCCAGTTATGTTTTTATTGCCATTTCCATTTCCATTAACATTAAAATCGAAAATAAGGAATTTGATTGGTATAGTCCAAGGTTTCATTTTATATGCATTCAAAAGAAGCACTAATTCTCGGAAGAACCAAAGTTCCAGATTTGATATAGGACAACTTAGTATTTCGTCATTCATTCCCATCCAATCAAAAAAAGTGATTTTTTGTTTGCATAGGTTAATTTCTTCATCTGCATGAATTGGAAGGTACAAAAGATCTTTCTTATTAATTTTATCAATTATTTTATCATCAATTATTTGATACTTATTATTCCCAATCTCAATATTTGGATTCCGGTTGGTACCAATATCGACCCAAAATTCAATATCAATCTTATTTCTAAGACAAAATTTGGGAATCCGCCAATCAAAATATTTTCTATCCGAAAATTTCTCCATATCCATAATATTATTTTCTTCTAGATAATTTTTTAAAGGGTTGCGTATAATGGGTATAAATATATCAAACAAATTTCTTTTGTTGTAATTATAAAAGAGTTCTTTTTTGTTATTTACTTGGAATAGTGATTTTTGAATATATGAGTCTTTCTTGTTTTCATAATAAATGGATTTATATGATAAAAGAGTGTATCTAGCGTATCTATAGTGTTTTTTAAAATTATATATATATTTTTTATTCTGTAACGGACCTGCTTCAAAAAAAAATTGTTTGTCATGATGAATTAATCTATTTTTTTCATATGAAATCTTTTTGTAGAAATCTTTATTTTTATTTTTGTCCATACAGTCTTGATTGGCTCTATTTCGACATTTTTGTGGTGCTAATCTGGGCCATTTTATCCCAGATAAATTGTATTGATATTGATAATGTCCCCTTAACCAGTTTTTCCATTGATTGATTTCAAAATTCCAAAAGGGTTTATATTTTAATTCGTAATCAAGTATTCCTTGTTTTTGAAAATAATTTTTTATTTCCTTCTTAAGAAAAAGGGATGTTCCACCATATTTAAGAACAGATCTTAAATTAGAAAAGTGAATAAGTTGGATTTGTGATAATTTGTAAAATACATATGCTTGTGATTGTGAAAAAGAAAAAAAATCACAAAAATTCTTTGAATTCTTATTACAAACCTTCGAAAGTGATTTTTTTATAGTCAAAATAAAACGAATTCTACTTCGACTGGGTTTATTAATGCTTTCTTGATTTGTTTCATTATTATTGATGTTTTTCTCAATAATTTTTATTTTTTTGGGGGGAGATGATTCAAAAAAAAGTTTTGCAGTGATTCTTGAAATATTGAGGATAGATAGAAAAATATTTATGTACATTCTTTCAATAAAAAATTTTATAAAAAAATATGATTTACGGATTAATCGAGTATTTGTTTTTTTTAATATTTGCCAATTTTTTTTTGATGATAGTAATATTTTACCAGGATAACTTTTTTTGTTCGAATTTATATTTATTTCGTGAGTTATCAGTCCTTTTTTATTTTTTTTTGTAATTTTTTCTATTTGATTTCTTATTATGCTTGTTCTATTAGTCAAATCTTTTATTTTTTTTTCTGACAGTGATAAATTTGTCCAATCAATAGATTGAATTTGAACGGGCGTTTTGTGAATCATCTCATTACCGATTATCAAATCTTTTTTAATTTCGCCGAATTTATCCATTTTTCTCAATCCAAATAATGGATTTTTATTTGTTTTTGAAAGTTCTTTTACTTTTTCTTTTAAAAATAGAATTATAATGCTTTCGACGCCCCATTTTTTTGTTTCGTTTGTGGTTTTTTGAAAAAATTTTCTTCTTTTTTTTTTGAGTTCTTTAAAAATGGGTTCAAAAAATGAAGGTCGTTTTCGGGGATGACCAAAGGGAATTTCCGTTTCCATTCCCAAAACTGTTAAAAAACAAGAATTTTGTTCTTGTCCTTTTTTCAAATTTTGTTCTTGTCCTTTTTTCATTGGATTTTTATGAAGGGATTGTAGCTTAGATTTGCGCCAGGGTTTCAGGCAAAAAGGAAATAATATCCGTATCTGAATACCATTGGTTAACCAGTTTTGTGGAAATTCCCCTTCGGATAATGGAATACC